TTTGACTACTTTAAGCGCATTTCTCAGAGTAATTTTGATTCCAACTCCACCCTCCCGGAGTTCATTCTCCGGGGAACCCCATTTAAATTATTTCGGTGTATTCTTTCCAATCCACTTTTTCTCTGATTTCGTTGGAAATCATATAAAGACAATTCCTATTTGATATAGCTATTTGTGCCAGTATTTTACGATTAAGAAGCAACTGCCTCTTATATAAATCATGTATTAATTTACTATAACTATAGGATACTCCCTTTTCTCGAATTACTGCGTTTATCCGAGTGATCCACAAACGACGAAAATTTCTCTTTTGCTTATCCCTATCCCGACGAGCCGAAACCAAAGCTCTTATTTTCTGTTGAGTAATCGTTCGAGTAAGTCTTGAATGAGACCCTCGAAAACTTGATGCAAATAAACGAATTTTTGTTCTACGTTTTCGGGCTATATATCCGCGTTTAACTCTAGTCATTGAATAAATAAAATTTTGACAAATAACTAATTGATTTTTTTCTTTCAGTTATTATTTTTCCCGTCTTGGCCTATTAATAACTAATAACCAAACGGATTTTTCCAATGTATAAAATCAAAATTCCAATGGCTTTGGCTACTATAACCTTCCCGACCACGATTTTTTGGTATTTTACTGCGAAATATGAAAAAAATAGGAAAATTTATTTTGCTAGGTGTCAAAAATCTAGTCAAAAAAAAAGAAATAGAAATTAAATCAATAAATAAATAGTGGGTTTCCTCGTTTCTATGGTTACTTCTTAAACGGCGAGGTCTTCTCTAGACACCGGAGCCTTTGGCTTCATTTAATATTTCATCAATGTTATTGGTAACTTGTATAGTTCACACCACACTCTTTGGCTCTACCCATGAATTATCCAGTAATAGGTCTTTCACAAAGAGACCCACCTATACAGTAACGGTATTTAATTATGAAAGTTTGCTGGGTAGCTGACCCTCGTACTCCGTTCTTGACCGAGCGATAACTTCATTTTTCTGTTTTTTTTTTTGAATTTCAATAAGATTTTTCCGCTTAATGGATAACCATTTGCTACCAATGGAGAATTGTTTCTCATCTTAAATTCAGGTGATTGGATTTGCACCAATGGAAACCATAAACTTTCTACACAATAGAAGGATAGATTTGCTTATTTTTAGATAGTGAATGGAGTCCCTTCTTCCATTCTATCCTATTCACTGGTACTGATCATTCATACTGGAAGCGGTTTTCTTGGCTTTTTTGTGTCAGCTCATGATCTAAACGAGTCGCACATACACCCTAGTACATGTTCCTCGACGCTGAGGGCACCCCCGAAGAGCGGGGGATTTCGTGACATTTCGAATGGGCTGTCTTGTATTTCTAATAAGTTGTTTAATAGTTGGCATGTTGAGTCATATACATAATGGGCTGGTTTAGATTGATCCTAACCGGATTTTTTTTATTTAATATTTATATAGTCAACTCATAGATAAAATATCAAATCACTGATTTGCACAAAATCCATTTTTTCATTCAACTGCTACAAGATCAACAATTCCATAAGCTCGGGCTTCTGTTGCTGACATAAAAACATCTCTTTCCATGTCTTCAGATACAACCCATAAAGGTTTGCCCGTCCTTTGTACATAAACCTTTGTGAGGGTTTCGCGTAGTTTCAGCAGTTCTTCCGCTTCCAGGATAAATTCTCCCGTTTGTGCTTCATAAAAAGAACTAGCAGGTTGATGGATCATTACCCTGATAATAGTTCTATCTGGTGTGATGAAAGAAACAGAAAAGAAAGATAAAGAAAAATAGGAAAAAGGATAGAATTGAACAACCGTACGGGCATTATCTTTTATGCATTGCATACGGCTCTATAATGAAATTAACCCCTACTTTCCCGTTCAAGAAAGATAAAAATAGAATCTATCAACCCCAGATGGGTAAACGATCAAAATGCCACCCTTCTTTTTTTTTTCGGAGAAGTTCAAAAATACTATGATGGCTCCGCTGCTTTCTATTTTAAAATGGATTCTTTTTTTTGTCTTTGATTCAGCAATCCCAAAGTTTCTTTTTGAGCTAACCAAAAAAGAAAATTTGGTTTTTTTCGCACTCTTTTTTTATAACTTAAATATTGTTAAGAGCCCATCGGTGTGAAAACAAATAAGTTTGTGACGCTGAATTGGACTTCCGATAGATAAGAGAAAGTCGGAAATATCTTTTATCTCATACTACTCTCTCGATACATAATCAAATCTTTTGAAAAAAAAAAAAAAAAAATTCATATCGAATTCGAAGTGCCATGCTATTATTACTTAATATTCATATGGCGAAGGCATAGTTTTCTTTTTTCTCTCAAATAAAAAAACTTCATTGGCGCCAAGCGTGAGGGAATGCTAGACGTTTGGTAATTTCTCCTCCAACAAGAATAAAAGATCCCATTGACGCGGCCAATCCCATGCATATTGTATGGACTTCTGGTCGTACAAATTGCATAGTATCATAAATGGCTACTCCGGGTATTACCCATCCGCCAGGGGAGTTTATAAACAAATAAAGATCTTTGGTCTCATCCTCGATACTGAGATAGACCATAAGACCAATAAGTTGATTCGAGATCTCGCTATCAACCTCTTGGCCTAAAAAAAGTAATCTTTCTCGATAAAGTCGGTTGAGTAGGGTAAAATTGTATCCCTTAGGAACCGTACATGCACCTTTTGATGCATACGGTTCAAAAAAAATAGCGAAGAAAAGAATCAATGTATAGATTCCAGCCCTCTTTCTTTTATTTTTCGAGTTTTTCTACCTTTTTACTTTTTCTTCCATTTTTCAAAAAAGATGCATTTTGATTTCTTCTTTGATAATATAAAAAAAGGGGTAAATAAACTTATCGAATTTACTTCTCATTTACTTCTCATTGATGTATTCTTTCATCGAAATTCAATCCAAATCGCGATGATATTTTCTTGTTCCTGAATGGGCCTCTTTCATCTTTTTAGGTTTATGCTCTACTCCGGGTAAAGATCCGCCCGATTTGGATTTGCACATATAGGACAAATCTTCCCATCACCATTTCTTGTTGTTATGACTTTACAAATAATCATTTATGATACACGTAGTAATCATAAATATATTACCAATTGGGTTTTTCTAAACGGAGTCTGGATACCTCATTTTTTTCGTCCAGCCAAAGCCAACCATAAATTATTCTAATTGATATAATTCTATGAATTCCCCCAAATAATGCATTTAATTGCAGTTCACGCTCCAATTTTTCGATGATTCCATTTATCTTTCTTGGGCGAAACAGAGGATATCTCGGTCGGGGGAGAGAACGGGGAAATTCCATATGACCCAATATATCTGACAAGTCGCACTATACGTCAACCCAAGATGCATCTTCCTCTCCAGGACTTCGGAAGGGTACTTTTGGAACACCAATAGGCATGGATTGAAAGAAAAAAGGAATTAAATACTATATTTCACTTTGATGTGGAAACGTAACAATATGGTTTTATTGTCTTTATAATATTGACTTTATCATATTTATTTTATCCCTAGATTAGAAAAATTTAGAAAGAAATACAAAATAAATAAAGGAAAATTTTTACGAATAGATCCTTCTAATGATAAATGAAGGATGGACACATTTACTCATAGAAAATGGTATCAATCCACCATTGCATATTGGTACTTATCGAGTATAGAATAAATCTGCTTCTCTTTGTTCTTACGAACCGAATTCTTCCATTATTACGAATAGAATATAGAATCCTAACCCTTGTTAGGAAGTAATCTACTGAACAGGGGAAGTCTATAGGATAGTCATAGTATAACCTTTCCAATGCAATAAAGTTACGTAGTGTCTATTTTTCTTCGATAAAGGGGTATTTTCCATGGGTTTGCCTTGGTATCGTGTTCATACCGTTGTATTGAATGATCCCGGCCGGTTGCTTTCCGTTCATATAATGCATACAGCTCTGGTTGCTGGTTGGGCGGGCTCGATGGCTTTGTATGAATTAGCAGTTTTTGATCCTTCTGACCCTATTCTTGATCCGATGTGGAGACAGGGTATGTTCGTTATACCCTTCATGACTCGTTTAGGAATAACCAATTCGTGGGGGGGTTGGAGTATCACAGGAGGAACTGTAACGAATCCGGGGATTTGGAGTTACGAAGGTGTAGCTGGGGCACATATTGTGTTTTCTGGCTTATGCTTTTTGGCAGCTATCTGGCATTGGGTCTATTGGGATCTAGAAATATTTTCTGATGAACGTACAGGAAAACCCTCTTTGGATTTGCCCAAGATCTTTGGAATTCATTTATTTCTCTCCGGGGTGGCTTGCTTTGGTTTTGGTGCATTTCATGTAACAGGTCTGTACGGCCCTGGAATATGGGTGTCCGATCCTTATGGACTGACGGGAAGAGTACAGCCTGTAAATCCGTCGTGGGGCGTGGAAGGTTTTGATCCTTTTGTTCCGGGAGGAATAGCTTCTCATCATATTGCAGCAGGTACACTGGGCATATTAGCGGGTCTATTCCATCTTAGCGTTCGACCGCCACAACGTCTATACAAAGGGTTACGTATGGGAAATATTGAAACTGTACTCTCCAGTAGTATCGCGGCTGTCTTTTTTGCAGCTTTTGTTGTTGCTGGAACTATGTGGTATGGTTCAGCAACTACTCCCATCGAATTGTTTGGTCCCACTCGTTATCAATGGGATCAGGGTTATTTCCAGCAAGAGATATATCGAAGAGTTAGCGCCGGGCTAGCCGAAAATCAAAGTTTATCAGAAGTCTGGTCTAAAATTCCTGAAAAATTAGCTTTTTATGATTATATCGGCAATAATCCGGCAAAAGGAGGATTATTTAGGGCAGGCTCAATGGATAACGGAGATGGAATAGCGGTAGGATGGTTAGGACATCCTATCTTTAGAGATAAAGAAGGGCGTGAGCTTTTTGTACGTCGTATGCCCACTTTTTTTGAAACATTTCCAGTCGTTTTGGTAGACGG